CCAGCCTACCCTCTGTAGTATAGTAGCCTTGCTCGGTGGTTGGAAAAAAGACACATTAAATTGTAAATTCTAATGTGGCAGATAAGATAAAGTCATATATCTGCGTGGCTCAATCAATAGTTCAAGTCACACACTCCCATAATCCATTTTTTCTTCGGAGAGTTCCCTTCAACTATTCGTGTATCTTATGTAAATAAAAAAAGAATTCAATTTTTGTTAAGTTGAAGGGAAATATCCAAATACATGTCTTATTCTTTTAAATAATCCATATTTGTAGCAATGAAATATATTCCTCCCCAAAATAAAAAATGATTGTGATTACAAATATCTATGATCCATATTCACTATAAAGGACCGGAAATGCCCTGCTTACGTATCATTGAAAAGTGCATTAACATAAATACAGCAGTAAGAAGAGGTAGTACAAAAGTATGCAGGCTATAAAAACGAGTTAAGGTAGATTGTCCCACACTAGAACTTCCGCGTAATAACTCTACCACAGACGATCCTATTACAGGAATCGCGTCGGGTACGCCTGTTACAATTTTTACTGCCCAATAACCGATTTGGTCCCAAGGTAAGGAATAACCTGTTACACCAAAAGATGCAGTCAATACACCCAAAACTACACCCGTAACCCAAGTTAATTCGCGAGGTTTTTTAAAACCACCTGTGAGATACACACGAAATACGTGTAGAATCATCATTAAGACCATCATACTTGCCGACCATCGATGAACTGATCGAATTAACCAACCAAAGTTAGCCTCAGTCATTATATATTGAACAGAAGCAAAAGCTTCAGTAACGGTCGGACGATAATAAAAAGTCATAGCAAATCCCGTTGCTACTTGGACTAAAAAACAAGTAAGTGTAATTCCTCCTAAACAATAAAATATATTCACATGAGGAGGAACGTATTTACTAGTTATATCATCGGCAATCGCTTGAATCTCAAGACGTTCTTCGAACCAATCATAAACTTTATTGAGATAGGTAAACCAATGGACCCCCCCCTGAGAACCGTATATGAGAATTTCATCTCGTACGGCTCAAACAAAAATACCCAAATACACTGGTTGTAACAAAAACAGATATTTGTAATAGAAAGTTTTTAAATTCTTGATTTAATCCTATGATTCTAATTTTCTCTGACGATAAGAAAAACTAGAAATCCAAAAGCTATTATTTTTGGTTATAATGCCAAAATCTCAAGTCCGCTCTCTTGTCTTTATCTTGATCTTTTCAGGCCTCTTGAATATTCTATTTTCTATTACTTACTTCATTTTTTTATTTATGTGTAATGTGATTTAACTGCTTTCTTCTTTATTATTAAATTTTTATTATTGATAGGAATTATCTTGTTAGGACCATACGAATCAATTAAAAAAAAACATCAGGTTCATACTATAACCACGATGATTCAAAAAACCTTTAATCGAAGTCCAAAAATTCCCTGAGTAAGAATTGCTGGATCATCACTTATTCAATGAATAGATATAATGAAATGAAAAAATCCAAAGAAACGTTTGTCCTTTGATCAAAATAAAGGTAAGCTCCGGAAGTTTTAAAGGATGAAAATTCTTCAATTTATTTTGATTTTATAACTTTTTGAAAAGTTTTTAAAGTCCGGTTGCGAGGTCTAAATACTTAGTATGAATCATAGTTCTAATATTTTTTAGAAATTTTCTATATTCCGTGCTCCAGATACTAGAATAAATATCTGACGGGATAAAACCATCTCTATCAAGATGACAGATCCATTTTATGTTCTGTACTATCAATAGGATCCATTAAAACAAGTCACACACTCATATTCCGGAAATACAGAAACAAAGAAATTCCACGATCAAACTACCAAATAAAAATGGAATAGGCTAATAAACAATAAGAACCCTAAATGCTTTACTTTCTTTTCTATTGAAAAACTAATTACTCTATTCTCGTAAATCTAATTAATAGAAATTCCATCCAGTAAAATGGACGAATTATAAATCTCTAAAATAATAGATAGAAATATCGCAAATAGAGCCATTGCAACACCCATCAAAGGGGTAGTTCCCCACCCCGGAGCTACTTTACCATATTCTGAATTTAATGGTTTCAATAAATTCCCTATACCAGTTTGTCTTGGACCAGATCTAGAATTATCCTCAACCGTTTGCGTAGCCATAAATACGATTTTTTATTCATTGAGATCTGTTGACTTTGTATACCATTCCGATGTAAATATAAGGATCTTATCCTATAGATCTATTATGATCTTGACACTTTATAATTATAATAATGGAAACAGCAACCCTAATTGCCATCTCTATATCTGGTTTACTTGTAAGTTTTACTGGGTATGCCTTATATACTGCTTTTGGGCAACCCTCTCAACAACTAAGAGATCCATTCGAAGAACATGGGGACTAGTTGAAGTAATGAGACCCCTATTGGGGGGCTCATTACTTCAACTAAGATAATCCAAATTATTTCGTCTTTTTCGTTGGAACTTTAGGGGGTTCTCTAAAAAAGATAGCGAAAAAAATAATTCCTAAAGTCGAGACTAAGAGGAATGTATAAACCAATGCTTCCATAGATTTGATCGTGGTTTACAATTATAGCTTTCATACCTGTTTATTGGGGCGCATTTCCCAGATAAAAAAGAAAGAACCTGAGTAAGTGCATCCAGATTTATCTAGTTCTCTATGTGAAATTCAAAATCCTAACAAAAAAGCCGAAAAACAACAAAAGAATGTTCTATCAGACTGCCTGTCTTCTTGTAGTTGGATCTCCAAGTTTTTGGAATGCTCCAAATTCTACTTGAGCATCTAAATCTGGGTCGATACCGGCAAAAACATCTCTGAACAAAGTTCTAGCACCATGCCAAATGTGCCCGAAAAAGAATAGCAGAGCAAATGAAGCATGTCCAAAAGTAAACCAACCCCTTGGACTGCTACGAAAAACACCATCTGATTTCAAAGTAGCGCGATCTAATTCAAAAATTTCACCCAATTGAGCACGTCTAGCATATTTTTTCACAGTAGCGGGATCACTATAACTGACTCCATTAAGTTCGCCACCATAGAACTCAACAGTTACGCCTACTTGTTCGACACTATATTTCGATTCTGCCCTTCGAAAAGGAACATCGGCTCTAACAATTCCGTCCCCGTCCACCAAAACAACAGGAAATGTTTCAAAAAAAGTAGGCATACGACGTACAAAAAGCTCACGCCCCTCTTTATCTCTAAAGATGGGATGTCCTAACCAACCGACGGCTATTCCATCTCCATTGTCCATTGAGCCCGCTCTAAATAACCCCCCCTTTGCTGGATTATTACCGATGTAATCATAAAAAGCTAATTTTTCGGGAATTTTAGACCAAGCTTCTGATAAACTTTGATTTTCGGATAGTCCAGCACCAACTCTTCGATATATTTCTTGCTGGAAGTATCCCTGATCCCATTGATAGCGGGTAGGACCAAATAATTCAATGGGGGTTGTTGCTGAACCATACCACATAGTTCCAGCAACGACAAAAGCTGCAAAAAACACAGCAGCAATACTACTGGAAAGGACGGTTTCAATATTTCCCATACGTAATCCTTTATATAGACGTTGGGGCGGACGCACACTAAGATGGAAAAGACCTGCTAATATGCCCAACGTTCCTGCTGCAATATGATGAGAAGCTATTCCCCCAGGAACAAAAGGATCAAAACCTTCCACACCCCACGCGGGATTTACGGATTGTATCCTTCCCGTTAGTCCATAAGGATCAGACACCCAAATTCCAGGACCATACAATCCTGTTACATGAAATGCGCCAAAACCAAAACAAGCCACCCCTGCAAGAAATAAATGAATCCCAAAAATTTTGGGCAAATCCAAGGAAGGTTTTCCAGTACGTTCATCACTAAAGATTTCTAGATCCCAATAAACCCAATGCCAAATAGCTGCTAAAAAGCACAAGCCCGAAAACACAATATGTGCTCCGGCCACACCTTCGTAACTCCAAATACCCGGATTCGTGATAGTCCCTCCTGTGATATTCCAACCGCCCCACGAATTAGTTATTCCTAAACGAGTCATAAAAGGTATAACGAACATACCCTGTCTCCACATTGGATCAAGAACAGGATCAGAGGGATCAAAAACAGCTAATTCATATAGAGCCATCGAACCGGCCCAACCAGCAACCAGAGCTGTGTGCATTATATGAACAGAAAGCAAACGGCCCGGATCATTTAATACAACAGTATGAACACGATACCAAGGTAAACCCATGAAAATACCCCTTATATCAACAAAAAAATAGACACTATGTAACTTTATTGCACTGGAAAAAACTATACTATGGACTCTAGCCGTTCAGTAAATTATCTCATAAAAAGCATTAAAATTTGTTCGAATTTTTTATTAATAATCGAACAATCCTCTTTGTAAAAAAAAAGAAACAGATTTATTTTATACCCGATAAGTAACAATACGCAATGGGGAGAAGACGAGAGGGGTTGACAACTTTCTCTATGAATATTTAAATAAATAAATGCAGACATACTCGTTTATCACCCCAATGAACTCATTCGTAACAACTTTACTTTATTTAGTATTCCTTTTTTATTTTATTTATTTAAAAAAATATATAAATGTAATATAACACGAGTAAATCTTTTTTAATAGATAAGCTAATTCTTACGTTTCCACACTAAAGTGAGATATATGACTTTATTATTTCTCCATTTTATGCCCATTGGTGTTCCAAAAGTACCCTTTCGAAGCCCTGGGGAAGAAGATGCATCTTGGGTTGATATATAGTGCGACTTGTCAGATATAGTAGGTCATATGGAATTTCCCCGTTTTCTCCCCCGATCGAGATATCCTCTCTTTCACCCCCAAAAAGAAAATTCTTGAATCATAAAAAATTTGGAGCGTGAAGTGTAATGAAGTAAAATTCTATCGATTTATTGGTTTTTAGAGGGGATATTCAGATTATTATTCAAAACTATGGATAATTTATGGTTGGCTTGGTTGGACCAATAAAATAAAGTACCCAGGCTCTGTTTAGAAAAAACCAATTGGTAATATATCTACGATCACCACTTCTATAATATCATATATTACAGAAAACATTAAATAAGAAGTTCAGAAAAGAAGTTATAACAAAAAGAAAGAGATAGTATTGTAATATTTGTGCTATATGTGCAAATCCAAATCGGGCAGATCTTTACTCAGAGTAGAAAAGAAACCTAAAAGAATTGAAAAAGTCTATTCAGAAACAAGAAAATTACATTGTGATTGAGATTCGATCTCGATGAAAGCAATACATCAATGAGAAGTTAGTTCAATAAATTGAGTATATTATTTTTTTTCTTTAAAAGTTCGAAGAAGTCCATTATAAAAAGAGAAAGATATTTAAAATCGACACATTGATTCCTTTTTACTTATATGGTTTTTGGTGAACTGTATGCATTAAAAGGTGCATGTACGGCTCTTAAGGAAAAAAATTTAATCCTAATCAATCGACTTTATCGAGAAAGATTACTTTTTTTAGGTCAAGAGGTTGATAGTGAAATATCTAATCAACTTATTGGTCTTATGGTATATCTCAGTATAGAGGACGATAATAAAGATTTGTATCTGTTTATAAATTCTCCGGGGGGTTGGGTATTACCCGGAATAGCTGTTTATGATACTATGCAATTTGTACAACCAGATGTACAGACAGTATGTATGGGATTAGCCGCTTCGATGGGATCCTTTATTTTGGCAGGAGGGGAAATTACCAAACGTTTAGCATTCCCTCACGCTTGGCGCCAATGATTCTTTTATTTGAGAAAATAAAATATATATATTTGAGAAAATATATAGACTATACCTTCGCCATTAAAACATTTTTGAAGTAATAAAAGCATGGTATTTCGAATTCCATATGCAGATTTTTGTTTTTTAATTTAAACTATTCGATTATATATAGAAAGAGTAGTATGAAAAAGAGGGTATTTTAAATTTTATCTGATTTATCAGTAACCTAGTTTAATTTCAGTGTCACAGACTTTTATGTTTTTTCATACCAGAAAATTTGTAAAAATTTTTATTTTAATTAGAAGAAAACGTAAAATATGCAAAAAAAGAAACTTTTGGATTGTTGAATAACAAACAAAATAAAAAAAAAAACAACGGAACCATCATAGTATTTAAAAATATCTTCAAAAATGAAAAAGAAAGTTGGTTATTGTATTGTTTATTATTTAAGGATATGGATCCAAAAGACCCAATAGATTTTGTACTTCTTTTTTTCTATCCAAGAAAAAATTCATAAATGGAGAGAAAATTCATAGAAGAAAAAATCCTCTATCCATAGAGGAAAAAAATGAAATGCATACTTGGAAAAGCCGTATGCATTAATACGCAGAAAATGCTTGTACGGTTCTTGAATCTTATTTTTGCTCATTTATTTTCTTATTTATGTTTATCCCTTTTACCTTTGTTTGGGGAATAAAGAAAATCTTTACCGATATAGGAGAAATCCTTATCAAAATCTTTATCAAGATAAGGGAAACACTTATTAAGTTATATAATCAGGGTAATGATCCACCAACCCGCTAGTTCTTTTTATGAGGGACAAACGGGAGAATTTATCGTGGAAGCGGAAGAACTACTGAAACTGCGTGAAACTATCACAAGGGTTTATATGCAAAGAACGGGCAAACCTTTATGGGTTATATCCGAAGACATGGAAAGGGATGCTTTTATGTCAGCAGCAGAAGCCCAAGCTCATGGAATTGTGGATCTTGTAGCCGTTGAATAAAAAATTAGTAGCAAAGATTATTCTAAAAAAATACAGAATTTGCAATTTCATTTTGGAATCCTTTTACTTTAGTTTTAATATAAAAATATCTATGAATTAACTTATTAAATTAATAGGATAGAAATAATTCAGAATTAATAGGATATAAATAATTCAGAATCCTCGGGTTAGGATTGATCTAAACCCGCTCATTATATATAGATAGATATACAACTCACCATGCCAACTATGAAACAACTTATTAGAAACACAAGACAGCCAATTCGAAACGTCACAAAATCCCCAGCTCTTCGGGGATGCCCTCAGCGCCGAGGAACGTGTACCAGGGTGTATGTGCGACTCGTTCAGATCATATAATAAGAAAAAACCAATTTCATTTTTTCAGTATTGGCGATCGGTTAAGTTAAGATAGTGTGAATGGAAAAATTCCATTCACAATTCCATTCACACTATCTTAACTATATTATATATTAATAATATATATATTCTTCTATCATGTATAAAATTTATGATTTGGATTGGTGCAAACTCAATAACCTTAAATTGCAATTTAAGATTACAAAGACTTTACATTGGGAACAAATAGTTAAGTTATCCATTAAGCGGAGAAAATATTATTTCAATTAAAGAGAAATTATGTCCTTAATGAATTTTGGAAGAACCGAATAAAAGGGTCAGCTACCCAGCAAAATTTCATACTTAAATACCGTTACTGTATAACTAGATTTCGTTGTAAAAACCTATTTACTAGATATTAGATGGGTAGAGTCAAATAGTGTGAACTGTACAAGTTAACAATAACATTAATTAAATTAATATAAAAATGAAAAAAGGCTCCGGTGTATAGAGAGGACCTGTTCGTTTATAAATATAAAAAAATCATAGAAACGAAGGAACCCACCATTTTTTATCTATGTCCTATTTCATTTACTATATACTATGTTTTTTGATACCTAGTATCAATGCAATTTGTTATTTTGAGGTTCAATATTTAGAAAAAATCGTGGTTGGGGAGGTTATAGTAGCAAGAGCCATTGGAATTTTTTTTTATACATTGGAAGAATCCATTTTTGTTATTAATAGACTAGGAAGTAGAAAAGAATAACTTAAAAAATTAAAATAGTTATTCATCAAAATCTCATTTATTCAATGACCAGAATTAAACGAGGATATATTGCTCGGAAACGGAGGACAAAAATTCGTTTATTTACATCAAGCTTTCGCGGAGCTCATTCAAGACTTACTCGAACTATTACTCAACAGAAAATTAAAGCTTTGGTTTCGGCTCATCGGGATAGGGATAGGAAAAAAAGAGATTTTCGTGGTTTATGGATTAGTCGAATAAATGCAGCAATTCGTGAGAATCCTAAAGTATATTATATTTACAGTAATTTAATATATAATCTATACACGAAGCAATTGCTTCTTAATCGTAAAATAGTTGCACAAATAGCTATATTAAAAGAGAATTGTTTTTTTATGATTGCCAAAGATATCATAAAAACTAAAAATCCCCCGAGACTGTACTCCGGGAAGGTATAGAATAAAAAATTGTTTATTTTGACAGCTTTATCATATGATAAAGCTGTCAAAATAAACAACCATGCTTAAAAAAAATTAATTCGTCACCGATTATCTTGTTTCTTACAACATAACAACCAAAATGGAATTGCTGTTGTTTTCAAACAAAACATCAATCTATGTTTAATTTGAATCTAAATTCCAATTTTATTTCGAATTTTTAATTTCTATTTTTTTTTTTTAAAGTAGTAGTTCTAGCGGTCGACTCGCTTTTTTTCAAATTGTTTTTCATTATTAAGAAAAGGTAACGAAGATAAAATACGAGCTTGTTTTATAGCAATCGTAATTAATCGTTGTTGTTTTAAGGTCAATCTATTTACGCGTCTGGATAATATTTTTCCCTGTTCACTAATAAATCGACTAATTAAACCCATGTTTTTATAATCAATTCGGTCCCCCGATTGGATCGGAGGCAAACGCCTACGAAAAGATCGCTTGGATTTAAGAAAGAGTCGCTTAGATTTTTCCATGGTTTTATTCCTATTCCAAAAATAACATTTATTACAAGAAAGGATTTGTTTTTTTATTCTTACTTTTTTAATATATGTTTTTATATAAGGATATATATGTATAAAATTCAACTATAAATTATAGATTTATAGTATATAAAAAAAGGATCATTTTACATGTTATGTTCTTTGGTTGGAAGGGTAACACACAAGCGATCAATTTTATCTATTTCTTTATTTCTGCGTGAATTATATGCTTGCAACAGCGGGGACAAAATTTTCTCAATTCCAATCGACTAGGCGTATTGTGTCGATTCTTTTGAGTAATATATCTAGAAATACCTGTTGATTCCTTATTAATATTCTTTTTATCACAACCGGTACACTCCAAAATAACAGTTACTCGGATATCTTTACCCTTGGCCATGAACCTCCTTTGGGTTTTTAATTCACTTAACTCTTCTATTTTCGGATTCGAATCTAAGAAAAAAAAAAAAGAAAAAAAAATTCAAAATTCGAAATAAAATTTTGAAAGATTTCACTCTATATAGTACAAAAATAATGCAATGATTTCGAACTATATTTCGTTACATATTGCAATAAATAGAGTATTTTCGCTTGTTAAAGTATTTTGTAGAATATTTTTACCCCATCCTAGGCATTCCGTTTCGATTTCTGGTTTCATTCTATTATTAATAGAAATGGAATTGAATTATTAATTCAATTCCATTGAAGCCTGGACCAGATTCCGAGTTCCACTCCGAATTTAAATGAGGCCTAATTTAACCCTTTTATTCTTTATCTTTTCTAACTTATTTTATTACAATTCTAAAAAAGAAGTAATAAAGAAGAAGAGATTAATTACATATATTTAATTGGATCTATAATCTTTTTGACCCCTTCCCGTGTCAATAATTAAAATGAAAAAAAGGGGAATATCAATGCATCTGGAAAAAAACGATTGATCTCTATCAAGAGACCCGCCAAAGCCCCGAACCATAGAGTACTTACTACCGGTGCCACGGAAAGATATGTTTTTAGATCTCTCATTTCAAATCCTCCTTTTTTAATTTAAGTATTTTTGGATTCTATTTTTATTCTATATATATTTTATATATTTTATTTTTAGAATATAATTTTTTCATATTCTATTTTTTCATATTCTATTGTA